GGATATGCTATTGACATGCGAATGCCCTATATAGATGCGGCAATTTTGTGAGATTATTGTGATGTAATTTTGAATTTATTTGGGGTAATTTGGTAAAAAAATCTGGGGGGGTAGATGTCTATTTTTGTGGTGCATATTTAAGTAGCTGCTTTATAAGATTTTTGGGGGTGGAGAAAAGGTAAAATTTTAATAATATTTGTACGTTAGGCTTATTGTGTTTGTGCATTCTGCTTTGTTTTTGGGGTTTGGCAAAGCACTATAGGGTGCATGGAACGTGGTTTAACGGGGGGTAAGGGGGGTTTGATCAAGATAACAGTTTACTTGCTTAACGCGTGTACGCACGTGTACGCACGTGTACGCACGTGTACGCACGTGTACGCACGTGTACGCACGTGTACGCACGTGTACGCACGTGTACGCACGTGTACGCACGTGTACGCACGTGTACGCACGTGTACGCACGTGTACGCACGTGTACGCACGTGTACGCACGTGTACGCACGTGTACGCACGTGTACGCACGTGTACGCACGTGTACGCACGTGTACGCACGTGTACGCACGTGTACGCACGTGTACGCACGTGTACGCACGTGTACGCACGTGTACGCACGTGTACGCACGTGTGCCATACGTCTATGTCCCGTAACCATTGACTGAATAACACCTTATGGTTATCTTGCTGAGCGTAACAATACTGCTAAGTCCAGCTACAGCTGATTTGACCAATTAAGGCCTAAGACGGCCTAGCTGAGTCCAAGCATCCCCTAAAAAATAAAAAATACCAAATGCATGAAATCTCAGTTATGTTAGGCATGGGCTGATTTGTCATAAGTCCATCGAGATGTCTTATTTAAGAGGAAAGTGTGGGCGATTTTAGGTGAGATGGTCCTGAAGTAAGAACCAGATGTCTGATAAAGTTCATCAATAGAAACCCCCACGATAAATGGGCCCGGAGCGAGAAGAGGTATACCTGCCAAGCGGGTTGCTGGTTTCACGCGGCATGGTGGTTAAGCTCGTGATCTATTGGTGGTGATACGCATGTTGACTGGAATTGATTTGACTTAATGCGCTATGTACGATGAACAATAATATGTACTATGTAATATTAAGAATATTATGTACATGCTTATATGCATGGGGACAAGCAATGAATGCACGTTATACATAGAATGGATTAAATACATTAGATGTAGTGGAGTACATACTGTGTAATATTATGTAATTAATACATCAGTGGGTAAAATTACATAGGTGGTGTTTGTGAAAATATGGGTTGTATTTGTTGAGTGGCATGTTCCTATGTTTGGCGCGTAAAAATGGTAATAATTTTGTTTTAGCAATAGTAAATATGTACTTGGCGTTTTGGTTAATATATAGTGTTAGGTTATCTGTGGTTATTGGCCAGGGAATAGTTTAATTAGAATTTCAGCTTTGGGTGCTGATGGTGGAGTCAGTCTCCTTCCTTGAGTCTTGGGGAGGGAGTTATCCTCCGTCTTTGGTTTACAAGACCAGTGTATTTAAATATACTACTAAGACTCTTCATTTTAGGAGGTTGTTTTCGATAATGTTAGCTACTGGTATGAGTACAAGGATAATGAGAAAATATAGGATGGATGCCAGTTGTCCAATGATGATGAATGGATGTTCGACGGGCTGGCTTCCGATTCATGTCAGTGTGAGGAAGTCTGCCACTAGTATTCAAAATAGGAGTTGGCTGAGGGGTCGGAACATTATGCTTCGTTGTTTGGAGGTGTGTAGTGCTGGCACAAGGGCTAGGATTAGGATTGAGAGGGCTAGGGCTAGCACTCCTCCTAGTTTATTTGGGATTGAGCGTAGGATTGCGTAGGCAAATAGGAAGTATCATTCTGGTTTAATGTGTGAAGGTGTGTTTAGTGGGTTTGCTGGGGTGTAGTTGTCCGGGTCTCCTAGGAGGTCTGGTGAGAATAGTACTAGTAGTAGTAGGATTAGGATTATGAGTGTGGCTCCTAGAATGTCTTTAATTGTATAGTATGGGTGGAATGGAATTTTGTCTATGTTGGATGGGATTCCTGTGGGGTTGTTTGATCCTGTTTCGTGAAGAAAGAGTAAATGTACGATTACTAGGGCGGTGATGATAAATGGGAGGATGAAGTGGAAGGCGAAGAATCGTGTGAGGGTAGCTTTATCTACTGAGAATCCCCCTCAAATTCATTCTACCAGATCGGTACCAATGTATGGGATGGCTGATAGGAGGTTGGTGATGACTGTAGCTGCTCAAAAAGATATTTGTCCTCATGGTAGGACGTATCCTATAAAGGCTGTTGCTATTACTGTTAGTAGGAGAATGACTCCGATATTTCATGTTTCTAGAAATAGGTAGGACCCATAGTATAGTCCTCGGCCTACGTGAATAAAGAGGCAGATAAAGAATATGGATGCTCCGTTTGCATGTAGGTAGCGGATAATTCATCCGTAGTTTACGTCTCGACAGATGTGGGTTACTGATGAAAAGGCGGTAGTTGTGTCTGGTGTGTAGTGTATGGCTAGGAATAGGCCTGTTAGGATCTGTAGTAGCAGGCAGATGCCCAGGAGGGATCCGAAGTTTCATCATGATGAAATATTTGATGGGGTTGGTAAGTCGATGAATGTGTTGTTAATAATTTTTATTAGTGGGTGGGATTTTCGGATATTGGTCATTTGTGTTCTTATAGTTGAATAACAACGATGGTTTTTCATATCATTGGTCATGGTTGGATTCCATGTGAGAATAATGATAATGTATATTGTTTTTATTTTAAGTACAATTTTTGTAATTAGTTTTGTTGGGTTTTCTTCAAAGCCTTCTCCTATTTATGGGGGTCTAGGATTGATTGTGAGTGGAGGGGTAGGTTGTGGGATTGTGTTGAATTTTGGTGGGTCTTTTTTAGGGTTAATGGTTTTTTTAATTTATTTGGGGGGTATGTTGGTGGTATTTGGTTATACTACTGCCATGGCTACTGATATTTACCCTGAGGTTTGGGTGTCTAATAAAGTTGTTTTAGGTGCATTTATTGTTGGTTCGGTGATGGAGTTTTTCATGGTTTATTATGTGTTGAAGGAGGAGGAAGTGGAGATTGTTTTTGAGTTTAATGGATTGGGAGATTGGGTAATTTATGATACTGGTGATTCTGGGTTTTTTAGTGAGGAGGCCATGGGGATTGCTGCTTTATATAGTTATGGTACTTGACTGGTTATTGTTACTGGGTGATCGTTGCTTATTGGAGTGGTTGTTATTATAGAGATTACTCGTGGGAATTAAATAGGAGTATTATGATAATAATGGTGATGAAGAATGATAGGAAGTATAGTTTGATTAGGCCTTTTTGGGTGGATACTAGAATTGATATTTTTATTTGGATTGTAGAGGTTGTTTTGGGTAGGATTACTTCTAGTCAAATGAGGTCTAGGAGTGATGATGCGGATTTTTGGCTTATGGAGAGATTTAGGTATGGTGGTAGACGGTGTATTACGGAGGGGTAGTATCCCAGTATGTTTGAGAATTTGAATGATTGTGAGGGGTATTTGAATTTTAGGTAGTAAGTGGTGTTGTTGATGTCAAGTGCTAGGATGAACCCTGCTATTGTGATCGTGAGGGCTGTTAGTTTTAGGTGGTGGGGTATGGTTATGTGTGGGACTGTTATGGGGGGAATGTTGTTGGTGATTAGAAATCCGGCTACAATGCTTCCGGCTAGGAGTCGTTTGATAGGGTTGATTAGTGATGGGTTATTTTCATTGATTAGGGTTAATGTGGAGAAGCGGGGTTGTCCTAATAGTGCAAAGAAAATGATTCGGGCACTGTATATGGCGGTTAGGGATGTGGCAATGAGGGTAATTAGTAGGGCTCAGGCGTTTGTGTATGATGTGTTTGCCGTTTCGATGATTAGGTCTTTTGAGTAGAATCCTGTGAGATAAGGCATTCCTGTTAATGCCAGGCTTCCAGTGATTAAAGCTGTTGTGGTAAATGGTATTGTGTTGTATAGGCCTCCTATTTTTCGGATATCTTGTTCGTTATTGAGGCTATGAATAATTGATCCAGAGCATATAAATAGTATTGCTTTAAAGAATGCGTGGGTACAGATGTGGAGGAATGCCAGGTGTGGTTGGTTAATACCGATTGTTACTATTATTAAGCCTAGCTGGCTTGAAGTCGAGAAGGCTACGATTTTTTTGATGTCGTTTTGGGTGAGAGCACATAATGCTGTGAATAGGGTGGTAGTGGCTCCTAGGCACAGAGTTGTCGTTTGGATTAGTTTGTTGTTTTCTATCAAGGGGTAAAATCGGATTAGTAGGAATACGCCTGCTACAACTATTGTGCTTGAGTGGAGTAGTGCTGATACTGGGGTTGGGCCTTCTATTGCTGAGGGAAGTCATGGGTGAAGTCCGAATTGGGCGGATTTACCTGCTGCGGCTAGTAATAGGCCTAATAGAGGTGTGTTTGGGCAGTTATAGTTTAGTATGAAAATTTGTTGAAAGTCTCATGAATTTGAGTGTGACAGAAATCATGCTATGGATAATATGAATCCTATGTCCCCGATGCGGTTATAGAGTATTGCCTGCAGTGCGGCTGTGTTGGCGTCTGTTCGTCCATGTCATCAGCCAATTAGTAGGAAGGATATGATCCCTACTCCCTCTCATCCGATGAAAAGTTGGAAGAGGTTGTTAGCTGTTACAAGGATTATTATGGTAATGAGGAATAGAAGTAGATATTTGAAGAAACGGTTAATATGGGGATCTGAGTGTATATATCATATGGAGAATTCTATGATTGATCATGTGACGAATAGTGCTACGGGTATGAATATTGTAGAGAAGTAGTCTATTTTGAAGCTGAGGGACAATTTTACAGTTTGAATTGTGATTCAGTGTCAGTTAGAAATGGTTGTTTCTTGGCCTGTATAAATAAATATTAGTATTGGTACTAGACTGATAATAAAGGCATATGATACAGTGGTTTTTACATATTGAGGGTATGATTTGGTTTTGTAAATATTGGATCCTGATATTATGATTGGTATAGTAAGTATAAATAGGGTAATTAGTGTGAGTGAGGTGGATGGGTTTATTACTTTTATTTGGAGTTGCACCAAGTTTTTGGTTCCTAAGACCAACGGATAACTGCTATCCTTTAAAAGTTGAAAAAGCCGCACTGTTAGGTGCGGGGGCATGAGTTAGCAGTTCTTGCATACTTTTTCGGTAAATAAGAAGGTTTAGTCTTCTGTTTCTAGGTTCACAATCTAGAGTTTTTTTAAACTATATTTACAATACAGGGGGCCCAAAATTGTTTTAGGGTTAAGGGTGAGTAGTAGTAGCGGTAGGATGTGAAGAGCTATGAGGGTGTTTTCTCGTGTAAAAGATGGTTTGATATTGTTGATGTGGTGTGTATATTTGCCTCGTTGTGTTGTGATTAGCATATATAGAGTGTATAGAGTGGTGATTAGTATGTTAAGTCCTATTAGGATAATGGTTATGTTGGATCATATAAATGATGATATGATTACAAATAGTTCTCCGATTAGATTGATTGATGGAGGCAAGGCTAGGTTTGTGAGGCCTGCTATAAGTCATCATATGGCCATAAGGGGTAGAAGTGTTTGTAGGCCTCGGGCTAGGATTATGGTTCGGCTATGTACACGCTCGTAGTTTGTGTTTGCTAGGCAGAATAGTATGGAGGATGTGAGGCCGTGGGCGACTATTAGGGCTGTTGCTCCTATAAAGCTTCAGGGGGTTTGAATGAGGATGGCTACGATTACAAGGGCCATATGGCTTACAGAGGAGTAAGCGATTAGTGATTTTAAGTCAGTTTGGCGTAGGCAGATGGAGCTGGTTATAATTATTCCTCATAGTGACAATATTAGGAAGGGATAAGCTATAGAGTTTGTTAGTGGGTTTAGGATAAGGGTAATTCGTAGTATGCCATATCCTCCAAGTTTTAGTAGTACGGCTGCGAGGACTATGGAGCCTGCGATTGGGGCTTCTACGTGGGCTTTGGGTAGTCATAGGTGTAGTCCGTATAGTGGTATTTTTACTATGAAAGCCATTATACATGCTAGTCATATGAGAGTGTTTGATCATGTGTCAGTTAGTGTGTTTGCTCAGTATTGTAAGATCAGGAAATTTAGGGAGCCTATGGTATTTTGAGTGTAGATTAGGGCCACTAAGAGTGGTAGAGATCCAGCTAGTGTATAGAATAAGAAATATAGTCCTGCGTTGAGTCGTTCTGCTTGGTTTCCTCATCGTGTGATAATGATCAGTGTTGGTACTAGTGTTGATTCAAATAGGATATAAAATAGGATTAGTTCAGTGGCGGTAAAGGTTATTACTAGGAGTAGTTGCAGTAGTACTAGTATTGTAATATATAGTTTTTTTCGTGCAGAGGGTTCTTTTGATAGGTGAAATTGGCTTGCCATTAGTATTAGGGGGAGTAGTCATGTTGTTAGGATTAGTAGTGGGGCTGATAGGGAGTCGGAGAAGAATGTTAGGGAGTAGTTGGTGCTGTTATCGTTTGGTTGGTTAAGTGTGGTCAGGCTAATGAGGCTAATTAATAGGCTGTACGATGTTACATTAATTCAGATTATATTGTGTTTTGATCATCATGTGAGTGGTAGAAGCATAATTGTGGGGAAAATAATTTTTAGCATTGTAGGAGATTGAGGTTTTGGACATAATCAGTGCCGTATGTGTTTGATACTATGACTAGTAAGGATAGACCTAATGCGGCTTCGCAGGCTGCGAATACTAATAGGATAATAGGTATTATGTTGGCTAGTGTGAAATGTGTGTTTAGGATAATTAGTGTGGATATGACGAAAAGTGCCAATATTATTCCTTCTAGGCATAATAGTGAGGATATTAGGTGGGATCGGTATATTAGTAGTCCTGCTAGGGCTACTGTAAATGCCATGATGATGTTTATATACACTAGGGTCACATGATAATTATGAGATGAATCATAGTCTAATGAGTCGAAATCATTTATTTTACTTAAACTAATTATCATATTCAGTTCATTCTAGTCCTTTTTGGGATCATTCGTAAGCTAGGCTGATTGCTAGTAATATAATGAGGAGTAGTGCTATGGTGAGTGAGATTTTCAGGTTGTTAGACTGGGATACTCAGGGTAGTGGTAGTAGGAGGGCAATTTCTAGGTCAAAAAGGAGAAAGGTAATAGCTACTAGGAAGAATTTCATTGAGAATGGGAGGCGTGCTGACCCTATGGGGTCAAATCCACATTCGTATGGACTTGTTTTTTCTGAGTATGTGTTTAATTGTGGTAGTCAGAATGCGATTAGTATGAGTAGGGAGGCTACGGCTGTGTTTGTGAGTAGGGTTAGTACTAGGTTTATTATTCTTTTTCGGGCTTTACCGAAGCTAACTGATTGGAAGTCAGTTGTACTTTTTGATACTAAAAGAATAAGAGCCTCATCAGTAAATGGATACGTAAAGGAATAGTCAAACGACGTCTACGAAGTGTCAATATCAGGCTGCTGCTTCGAATCCAAAATGGTGGTTGGATGTGAAGTGAAATTTTAATTGTCGTAGGAAGCACACTGCCAGGAAAGTAGATCCGATGATTACGTGCAGTCCGTGGAAACCTGTTGCGACAAAGAAAGTTGAGCCGTAAATTCCATCTGAAATTGTAAAGGGTGCTTCATAGTATTCTGAGGCTTGTAGAAGTGTGAAGTACATGCCTAGTGCAATTGTGATGAAAAGTGCTTGGAGTATATGTTTGCGGTCACCTTCTATGAGGCTGTGGTGTGCTCATGTAATGGAGACTCCTGAGGCTAGTAGGATAGAGGTATTTAGTAGCGGGACTTCTATGGGGTTTAGTGGGTGAATACCTGTTGGTGGTCAGCAGCCTCCTAGTTCGGGTGTTGGGGCCAAGCTAGAGTGGTAAAAGGCTCAGAAAAAGCCGGAGAAGAAAAGTACTTCTGAGATGATGAATAGGATTATGCCATATCGGAGGCCCTTTTGGACTGCTGAAGTGTGGTGGCCCTGAAATGTGCTTTCTCGTACGATGTCTCGTCATCATTGGTATATGGTCAGTGTGTTGGTCAATAGGCCAAGAGATAGTAGTAAGATAGAGTTGAAGTGGAATCATATGGTTAGGCCTGATGTTATTAGCAGGGCTGACAGTGCCCCTGTGAGGGGTCATGGGCTGGGGTTTACTATATGATAGGCATGTGCTTGGTGGGTCATTACGTGTTGTTGTGTAGATATAGGCTCACTAGAAGTGTGAATACGTATGCTTGAATTAAGGCTACTGCAAATTCTAGAATTGTAAGTGAGACAAGGATAACAAGTGTGATTATGGCTGTTGTAGTGTTGATGTTGAGTAGTGCTAGGGTAGCTCCTCCGATTAGGTGAATTAGCAGGTGTCCTGCTGTAATGTTGGCTGTTAGTCGTACGGCTAGGGCTACGGGTTGAATGAACAGGCTGATTGTTTCGATGATAATTAGCATTGGGATAAGGGGTGTTGGTGTTCCTTGTGGTAAGAGATGGGCTAGGGATGACTTGGTTTTGTGTCGGAGTCCTGTAAGTACGGTGGCTGCTCACAGTGGGATTGCCATGCCTAGGTTTATTGATAATTGTGTTGTTGGTGTGAATGAGTGGGGGAGTAGGCCCAGGATATTTGTTGAGCCAATAAATAAGATAAGGGACACGAGTATTAATGATCAAGTTTGTCCTTTTTGGTTGTGAATTGCTATTATTTGCTTGGTTACAAGTTGGATGATTCATTGTTGAATAGAGATCATGCGGTTGTTGATTAGTCGTTTGGGTGCTGGGAATAGTATGTTAGGGAGCATGATGATAAGTGTGATAATGGGGAGTCCCATTATTGTAGGGGTGATGAAAGAGGCGAATAGATTTTCGTTCATTTTATCTCTCATGGGGCTTTTTGTTCTTTTGGTTTAGGGTTGGTAAGTTCTGGGCTTATTGGGTATGTGTAGCTGGAGGTTTTTAGTTGGAATATAATAAATAGGACTAGTACTATTGATATAATTGTGATAGGCCATGTTGATGTATCTAATTGTGGCATGTCATTAAGAGGAGACTTAGACTCCTAGTCTTTAACTTAAAAGGTTAATGCTAGTTAGCTTCTTAATGAGCTTATTAGCATTGATGTGGATCATTTTTCGAAAGTTTCTAATGGTACCAGTTCTAGTACAATTGGTATGAAGCTATGATTAGATCCACAGATTTCTGAGCACTGTCCATAATAGAGGCCAGGTCGTGTAGATATCAGAGTTGTTTGGTTAAGTCGACCGGGAATGGCATCTGTTTTTAGGCCTAGGGATGGCACAGCTCATGAGTGTAGGACGTCTTCGGAGGAGACTAGAATGCGGATTGTTATTTCTATGGGCAGTACTACTCGGTTGTCTACTTCTAAAAGTCGTATTTCTCCTGGTTTAAGATCTGATGTTGGAATTATATATGAGTCGAAGGCCAGGTCTTCATAGTCGGTGTATTCGTAGCTTCAGTACCATTGATGTCCTATTGTTTTTACGGTTAGTGAGGGGTCATTTATTTCGTCTATTATATATAGAATTCGTAAGGACGGGAGGGCAATTAGGATTAGGATAATAGCTGGTAGAATGGTTCAGATGGTCTCGATTTCTTGGGCACTTATTGTACTGGTGTGTGTGAGTTTAGTTGTTAGTATTAATGAGATAATATACAGGACTAGTGAGCTGATTAGAAATACAATTATTAATGTGTGGTCGTGGAAGTGTAGTAATTCTTCCATGATAGGTGAAGTTGCATCTTGAAATCCTAGTTGGAGGGGGTAAGCCATAGAGATATATAGGGTTCTCACTTATAATTTAACCTTGACAAAGTTATGTAATGTTTTTACTAATATCTCATTATCGAGAAAGACATAGAGGCTGTGGCGTTGGCTTGAAACCAGTGGAAGAGGGTTCGATTCCTTCCTTTCTTAATGCTATTTTGAATTAATATATGTGGGTTCTTCAAATGTGTGGTATGGAGGGGGGCAGCCATGTAATCATTCTAGGTTGGTGCTTGTTAGTTCTACTGAGGATACTTCTCGTTTTGATGCAAATGCTTCTCAAATTATAAATACTATTAGTATTACTGCTGTCAGTGAAATGAATGATCCTATTGAGGAGATAACATTTCATGCTGTGTAGGCATCAGGGTAGTCTGAGTATCGTCGTGGTATTCCTGATAGGCCAAGGAAGTGTTGGGGGAAGAAGGTTATATTTACACCTACGAATATGATGGTGAAGTGGATTTTTGCTCATGTTTGGTTGAGTGTATAGCCTGAGAATAAAGGAAATCAGTGTACAAAGCCACCTATAATGGCGAAGACGGCCCCTATTGATAGAACATAATGGAAGTGTGCAACTACATAGTACGTGTCGTGTAGGACGATGTCTAGGGACGAGTTAGCTAGTACAATGCCGGTTAGACCACCTACCGTAAATAGGAAAATAAAACCTAGTGCTCAAAGTATGGCTGGTGATCATTTAATATTACCTCCATGGAGGGTGGCTAATCAGCTAAATACTTTTACTCCCGTGGGGATAGCAATAATTATTGTGGCAGAGGTGAAGTATGCTCGTGTGTCCACATCTATGCCTACAGTAAATATGTGGTGAGCTCATACAATGAATCCTAGGAAGCCGATGGATATTATGGCTCATACTATTCCTATATATCCAAAAGGTTCCTTTTTTCCTGAGTAATAAGTCACAATGTGAGAGATTATTCCAAATCCAGGTAGGATAAGAATATAGACTTCGGGGTGTCCGAAGAATCAGAATAAGTGTTGATATAGAATAGGGTCTCCTCCTCCGGCCGGATCAAAGAAAGTTGTATTTAGGTTTCGGTCTGTTAGTAATATAGTAATACCCGCTGCTAGGACGGGGAGTGATAGGAGTAGTAGCACAGCTGTAATTAGGATAGATCAAACGAATAAGGGTGTTTGGTACTGAGATACTGCTGGTGGTTTTATATTAATAATAGTAGTGATAAAGTTGATAGCACCTAGAATTGAGGAGATTCCTGCTAGATGTAGGGAGAAAATGGTTAGGTCTACAGAGGCTCCTGCATGGGCCAGATTCCCAGCTAGTGGGGGATAAACGGTTCACCCCGTACCCGCTCCTGCTTCTACTATTGAAGATGCTAGTAATAATAGGAATGATGGTGGCAATAGTCAAAAGCTTATGTTGTTCATTCGGGGAAAGGCTATATCTGGTGCCCCAATTATCAGTGGTACTAGTCAATTTCCGAAGCCTCCAATTATGATGGGTATGACTATGAAGAAAATTATTACAAAGGCGTGGGCTGTTACGACTACATTGTAGATTTGATCATCTCCGAGTAGAGTCCCAGGTTGGCCTAGTTCAGCACGGATAAGCAGGCTTAGGGCAGTCCCTACTATCCCCGCTCAAGCACCGAACAGTAAGTACAGGGTGCCAATATCTTTGTGATTGGTTGAGAATAATCAGCGTTCCAGGAACATAGGTAAAATGGCTGAGTAAGCATTAGACTGTAAATCTAAAGACGGAGGTCCAAGTCCTCTTTTTGCCAAGTCTCGTGGTGAATTATCATGTTGAATTGCAAATTCAAAGAAGCAGCTTCAATTCTGCCGGGGCTTCTCCCGCCTTTTTTTTCCTGCGGCGGGAGAAGTAGATTGAAGCCAGTTGACTAGGGTATTTAGCTGTTAACTAAAAGTTTCGTGGGTTGTAGTCCCACCAGTCTAGGAGGGGGGGGGGATTTAGCTTAATTAAAGTGTTTGATTTGCGTTCAATTGATGTAGGAGTAGTCCTGCAATCCTTATTAGTCAGGAATTAAGTATTTTGTACTTGCTTGGGGCTTTGAAGGCTCCTGGTCTGATTTAGCCTAAATTCCTAGTGTAGTGTTAGTACGGCTGGTGTTAAGGGTAGAATTAAGGTTGATAGTACGATTAGTGGGGGGAGTAGTTTTATTTGTTTTGTGTGCTCGAATTGTCATTTTATTTTTATGTTGTTGATTGATGGGAATATGGTTAGTGATGAGGAGTATGCTAGTCGTGTGTAGAAACATAGGTTGAGTAGTGTGGCTATGGCTATTAGTGTTGGTATGATGATACTGTCGTTTTTTGTCAGTTCTTGGATAATTATTCATTTTGGAATAAATCCTGATAGTGGTGGTAGGCCTCCTATGGAGAGTAGGATGGTTAGTATGAGGCTTGTGATTACTGGTGTTTTATTTCATGTGTGTGATAGTGATAGTATTGTGGTGGTTGAGCTGTGGATGAAGAGTATGAATATTGTTAGTGTTATTGTAATGTAGATTAGTAGGTTTAGGATGGTTATTGTGGTGTTGTATGGTAGGATTGCTGTTATTCAGCCTATGTGTGTAATTGATGAGTATGCTATGATTTTTCGTAGTTGAGTTTGGTTAAGTCCTCCTCAGCCTCCTACTAGGATTGATAGCATGGCTATTGTTAATATTATGTCAGGGTTGATGGATGGAGAGATTTGGCATAGAACTGTTATGGGAGCCAGTTTTTGTCAGGTTAATAATAGGAGTCCTGCTTGTAGTGAGATTCCTTGGGTTACTCCTGGTACTCAAAAGTGGAAGGGGGATAGGCCTAGTTTTATGGCGAGGGCTATGGTTATTACTATGGATGCTGTTGGATTGAAGATTTTGATTACTGTCCACTGGCCTGAATAGAGTAAGTTAATGATTACGGCTATTATAAGTAGTGCGGATGCTGTGGCTTGTGTGAGGAAGTATTTTGTGGCTGCTTCTATGGCCCGTGGGTTAAAGTTTTTCATTAGTATAGGAGTAATTGCTAGTAGGTTTATTTCAAATCCTGTTCAGATAAATAGTCAGTGGGAGCTAATTATTACAATTACAGTCCCTGATATGATTGTTATTGTTAGGATAATGGAGATTATGGGGTTTATTAGTACGGGAGGGGTATGAACCAACATTTTCGGGGTATGGGCCCGATAGCTTAATTTAGCTGACCTTACTTAGAATGTGGTGTAGTTTGGTAGCACAAGGAATTTTGAGTTCTTAGTTATAGGTTCGAGTCCTATTGTTCTAGAAATAAGAGGGTTATAAACCTCTATTTTTTACTCTATCAAAGTAACTCTTTTGTCAGACATATTTCTATGTTTGCGGGGGGATGCTTGCTGTTATGATTGGAAGTGATATGTGTCATATGCATAGGGCTAGTGTGAGTGGCAAGAAGTTTTTTCATAGTAGGTGTATTAGTTGGTCATATCGGAATCGTGGGTAAGATGCTCGGATTCATAGAAATATTATTGTTAGTGCAAGTGTTTTTAGGACGAAATTGATGGTATAGAGTTCTGAAGTATGTATGTCGTGGAATGCCCCTAGAAATAGGATAGCTGTAAATGCGTTTATTATAATGATGTTAGCATATTCTGCTATAAAAAATATGGCGAATGGGCCTGCTGCGTATTCCACGTTGAATCCGGATACTAGTTCGGATTCTCCCTCTGTTAGGTCAAATGGGGCTCGATTGGTTTCTGCTAGGGTGGAGACGAATCATATTATGGCCAGAGGTCAGGATGTAAAAATTATTCAGATACGTTCTTGTGTTGTGATTAGGGTGGATAGGGTGAATGATCCATTTATTAGGAGAACGGATAGTAGGATGATTGCTAATGTTACTTCATATGAGATTGTCTGGGCAACCGCTCGTAAAGCTCCGATAAGTGCATATTTTGAGTTGGATGCTCATCCAGATCATAGAATGGAATATACTGCTAAGCTTGATGTGGCAAGTATGAATAGTACTCCTAGGTTTATATTGATTAGTGGGTATGGTATTGGGAGTGGGATTCATATGGTTAGAGCTAGTGTTAGTGCTAGGATAGGTGCAATAATAAATATAGAGGTTGATGATGTGGCTGGTCGTAGTGGCTCTTTCGTGAATAGTTTTAGTGCATCGGCGATTGGTTGTAGTAGGCCATAGGGGCCTACTACATTGGGTCCTTTGCGTAGTTGTATATATCCTAGCACTTTCCGTTCTACTAGGGTGAGGAATGCTACTGCTAATAAGATGGGAATAATGAGGCTTAGGATGTTAATTAAGAACATTTTATTAGGGAGAGGGGTTGAACCTCTGTTTGTAAAAGTTTAAGTTTTATGCAATAACCGGTCTCTGCCACCCTAATGGACCCTGTTCTAGGGTTGGGTTGATTGTGAGTTAGTTAAGTTGAGATGATATCATTAATTTTCTCTGAGGCGCTTCTGTAAAGTTGGCCTGATTTCTCTTGTCCTTTCGTACTGGGAGAAATTCATAATAGATAGAAACCGACCTGGATTACTCCGGTCTGAACTCAGATCACGTAGGATTTTAATCGTTGAACAAACGAACCTTTAATAGCGGCTGCACCATTGGGATATCCTGATCCAACATCGAGGTCGTAAACCCTATTGTCGATAGGGACTCTAGAATAGGATTGCGCTGTTATCCCTAGGGTAACTTGTTCCGTTGATCAATTAATTTGGATCAATAAATGATGGAATGCTTTTGACTGGTTAGTCTAGATTGAAATCACTCGGGGGTTTTTTTGTTCTCCGAGGTCACCCCAACCGAAATTGCCAACCCATTGTTGGGCTTTGTTTATTCCTTTGTGGTTAAATAGTGTGCTTGTTTGGGTTGGTTAATTGAAGCTCCATAGGGTCTTCTCGTCTTATTTTGGTATTCCCGCCTCTTCACGGGAAGGTCAATTTCACTGATTGGAAGTAAGAGACAGTAAAACCCTCGTGTGGCCATTCATACAAGTCCTTATTTAGAGAACAAGTGATTATGCTACCTTTGCACGGTCAGGATACCGCGGCCGTTGAACTAATGTCACTGGGCAGGCAGTGCCTCTAATACTAGTAATGCTAGAGGTGATGTTTTTGGTAAACAGGCGGGGTTTATGTTTGCCGAGTTCCTTTTACTTCTTTTAATCTTTCCTTTGTTTGCATGCCTGTGTTGGGTTAACAGTGTGTTATATAAATGTTTTAGTGGTGTTTATATTTATTTGCTGTTAATTATCAGTGTAGTATCAGTTACTGATGTAAGCTCATGCAGGGAGAAGTGCTTCTTGTTACTCATATTAACATTATTGCTTCTATAAGGGTATAGATTAGTCCAGTGTTGGGCTAGGAGTTGATTATTGTTTTTGGGATCGTGTAAGATTTATTGTTGAGCTTGAACGCTTTCTTAATTGATGGCTGCTTTTAGGCCCACTATGGTAGTTCTTGTTTTTTACTCTCTAGTTAAGGTTGTATCCGTTTCTAAAAAGCTGTACCCTTTTAGATTAGCTCTTAAAAATACATTGGAATTTGTTGTTTTTTGGGTATTTTTAAGGTTGAACTAAGATTCTTTCCTGGACAACCAGCTATCACCAGGCTCGTTAGGCTTGTCACCTCTACCTACAGGTCTTCTCACTATTTTGCCACATAGACGAGTTTGTTCTTTTAAACTGCCCATAAGTAGCTCGTCTGGTTTCGGGGTGTCTGGCTAAAGTTCCCTTTGTCAGATGGTTTCTAGTTAAATCATTATGCAAAAGGTAGAAGGGGTAATCTTTGCTTTTTTTTACTTGTTAGGGGTTCTTTCAACTTTCCCTTGCGGTACTTTCTCTATAGCTTCAGGTATAAATTTCTATCTCCTATACTTTAGTTGTTTAAATAAATGTTTTGTTTTAGTTGTTTGTAATGTTTTTGTTTGTTAGGTGTGTTTGAGCTAGGTCTGGTTCAAAGTACTCATACTTGGTGAGGTCTTCTGGGTGTAAACTAGATGCTTTTATTTAAGCTATACTTTGGTAGTCCAAGCACACTTTCCAGTATGCTTACCTTGTTACGACTTGTCTCCTCTTGTGTGGTTTTGTTTGTAATAGGTTTTGCATGCTACGTTTACTTGAGGAGGGTGACGGGCGGTGTGTGCGTGCTTTGTGGCCTTATTCAATTAAGCACTCTATTCTTAATTTACTGCTAAATCCTCCTTTAATTCTTAGTTTCATAAGAATTTTCGTAAGTATTCTTATATAGAAAATGTAGCCCATTTCTTCCCAACCCATAGGCTACACCTTGACCTAACGTTTTTATAGATTATAGTTGTGCTTACTGTTGTTCCTTTTTAGGGTTTGCTGAAGATGGCGGTATATAGGCTGATTTGGCAAGGGTTGGTGAGGTTTATCGGGGTTTATCGATTACAGAACAGGCTCCTCTAGATGGATATGAAGCACCGTCAAGTCCTTTGAGTTTTAGGCTGTTGCTAGTAGTACTCTGGCGAATAATCTTGTTGGTCGATTATTTAGGTTTAGGGCTAGGCATAGTGGGGTATCTAATCCCAGTTTGGGTCCTAGCTATCGTGTATTGGAGATATTAGAGCTACCTTCGTAGTTTATTTGTTTTTCAGCTATGGCTTTTTACGGCTTAGTTGAAATTTGGCTCTATTGTGGGTTTTTTCTTAGACACTCTTTACGCCGTGATTCCATTTATTTGGGTTAATCGTATGACCGCGGTGGCTGGCACGATATTTACCAACTCTATTTAATATAACTTAGTCAAACTTTCGTTCATAGCTTAATTTCTATCACTGCTGTGTCCCGTGGGGGTGTGGTTGAGCAAGGTGTTGTGAGCTACCATGGGGTGTGCTTGATACCTGCTCCTTTTAATCTTTAAGATTTAGAGGGCATTCTCACTGGGGTGCGGATACTTGCATGTGTAATTTTACTAAAAATAAATGGAAAGGCTAGGACCAAACCTGTGTGTTTATGGAGTGGCTTTACTCATCTAAGCATTTTCAGTGCTTTGCTTTATTTGTTTAAGCTACATTAAC